ATCAATGGAATAAAAGAAGAAATGTCCCGGCCAGTACTTAAGCAGATCAGGCCGGGAGAATAAACCTTTCGTATAAAATCAAAGAACTAAGATATTCTTTCTATTGAGGAGATTCGTTTTGAGTCATTATCTATATTGAATTCCTGATCAATTGCTTTTTTCTATCTTTTATTTTTCTTATACATATTTTATTATACATAATATATTTATACTATAATAAATATATACCTTTACTTTTATTTTATTTTAATTATTTTATCTAAATATTAAATACTTTGTTTAAGTTTAAATTTTAATAACTATTTCAAAAATTTCTATTATTTATTAGAATATTTCTAATTTCTATTTTAATAATATAATAATATTTTTTTTTTATTAAAATAGAATAATAATAGAATAATATAATAAAATAAATAATAAATATGAAGTTAAATAAGATTAAATAAATAAAAATAAAATGAAAAAAGAAAATAAAGAGAAGAAGGTGGATTTTTATCAATCTTTATTTCACGTGTTACATCACATAACAAATTTTCAATTTGGAATTAGGAGAGATGGCTGAGTGGACTAAAGCGGCGGATTGCTAATCCGTTGTACGAATTATTTGTACCGAGGGTTCGAATCCCTCTCTTTCCGCTTTCTCTGATCACTTTCGAATTCGAAAAGATTCTCATCCCTTGATTTTATCATAGTTAAATGTATGAAACAAATAAGATTATTAAGAATTAATTTTGAAAAAAGCAAAAAAAAACTAGAAATTTTTTATTCCTCACGTCCAGGATTGCGTCCTGGATCATTAGATAAGAATCCAAAGATAAAAAGGGAAACAAAGAATATCACTACTGTGTAAACAAAGAGTTTGAGAGTAAGCATTACACAATCTCCAAGATCATTTTTTTTTTGAAAAAGGGGAATAGATTGCCTATTTTTTACCACATATACCATTTTTTTGTTTTGACACCCCAAAAAATGAAAAATAAAATGAAGTCTTTTCTTGAAAAGTCATTTTATTTTAACGAATTTATTTGTAATAAGATTTTGATTCATTCGTTACCCGAAATTTCTTGTCATATCAATAATTAGGTATTGTGGAGTACCTAATAGTCCATACTCACTGGAAGGTCAGAACGGGGAAAAGGCTGATCCAAATTCATCGCTGCGGTTATTCATTCAATATACAAGAATTTCAATTTTGGAATCGAGGGTTCGTAATGTAAGACTTATCTGATCTTATCAATTTTTAGAATTTTTTTATCGAATACATCATCAATTTAGCAGAGTATTAAAGATTTCATCGAAAACTTACAGCGGCTTGCCAAACAAAGGCTAAGAGAAAAAAGAGTACAGGTATGACAGGCATAACATCTACGATTGGATTGAAAATGGCATAAGCTTCGGGCAATTTGGCGAAGAAAAAACTACTCGAATAAAGGACAGAATTAAGACAGATACCGATTAAACTAAAGATATTAAGCATAACAAGCATTTTGTTCTTGTGGATTAGATAATTTTGAGTTATTTTTATAAGGGAAAAATGAAAAAGGCAGATCAAGAAATCCTTCTTTTTCTTCGGTTCGGACTTTCCCAAATAACCCCCCCCATTATCATTCTAAAATGAGAATATAAGGAATTCAACTTTCATACAATATCTTAATTGAATTCTATGTAATGATCAATGAATTTTTTTGATTCTATATCTACATGTCTTGAATCCTAGCAACAAAATATCCCATATGTTTTTGTGTATTTGGGTTGGGATTGACAAATAACCAATACCAATATTAGTGTTGATTAATATCGAATAGAAATCAAAATGGGGCGTGGCCAAGCGGTAAGGCAGCGGGTTTTGGTCCCGTTATTCGGAGGTTCGAATCCTTCCGTCCCAGATCGTTTTTCATGAAACGAAAGATGGGATCACACTGCATTCCACATGAAACAATAATTTGTTAAAGGGAAAAATATTTTCTTATTAATTTTCAGAATGGTTCTAAGAATCATATCTGAGAATTCGTTTGGTTTCTCACAAACGGAATCAAGTGTCAAATGTGGGTAAAATTGAATATCTTTATTTTCTATCAATTCATATGATAGAATATGGGGTTAAATTAAATAAATTCGATCCTTGCTGACCCTTATCCGGATAAATACTTATTTATCCGTAGATAGAAATATTATATACCGGTTGAACCAATGACTATTCATGATTTTATATTGAATCAATTCCATACCGCTTTGAAATTTCAATTAGAGGAATGTTATGGTAAAACTTCGTTTGAAACGATGTGGTAGAAAGCAACGTGCGACTTGAAGGACATGGTCGGCTGTGGATTTTTACATCCGCCATCTTCTATAGTAATGAAGATGCTCTTGGCTCGACATAGTTTGTTCTGTTCTGCCCGGAACCTAATTTGTGTTGGGTTATAAGTAAATAGTACATGATGAAGCTCGAGAAGAAGGGATTGATTCATTTTTCAAGGGAAAGAATCTAGGGTTAGTGAAAATCAATAAGTTAGACCAACTCTGTAAGTATATCCTCACTATATATAAATTCTAAATCGAAAGGTTCAAATTCAGAACAAGTTTGAAAAGTCAAATTTTTTGAAATTGGTAAAACTATTTCGATGAAAAGTGTATCACAAGGGAATCAATCATTCGTATTCTATTTATATAGAAAGAAATAACAAAAAAAGGTATGTTGCTGCCATTTTGAAAGGAATAAGGATCCCCGAGGTAATGTCTAAACCCAATGATTTCACAAAGCAAGGATAAAGGATTCCGAAACAAGGAAACACTATTTTCAATTGTCTCAACAATTGGATCAGACTGAGGAATAAAAATAGATTCGAAATGAGACAAACAAAAGAGTTTAGAGACGGCTCAATAAATGTCTAAGGATTTTCTTGTCAGAATTACCCAACTTGAGTTATGAGTATGAATGAGATTTCTTCCCTTTTCTGTAAGGAAGAAGAAAAAAGTACTCAATTCAAATCATAGTAAAATTCATGATTTTATGGATCCACTTGCTATTATATACAGAAATTAGAATCATTTTTCTCGAGCCGTATGAGGAAAAAACCTCCTATACGTTTCTAGGGGGGGCATTGTTTATTTACATCTATCCCAATGAGCCATCTATCGAATCGTTGCAATTGATGTTCGATTCCGAAGAGAAGGAAGAGATCTTCGAAAAGTAGGTTTTTACGATCCGATAAAGAATCAAACTTATTTAAATGTTCCTGCTATTCTATATTTCCTTGAAAAAGGTGCTCAACCTACAGGAACTGTTTATGATATTTTAAGGAAGGCAGAATTCTTTAAAGAAAGAACTTCGAGTTAATTAAAGGAAAAAACAAAATTATTAAATAAATAAAATAAAGTAGGGAAAGGTAACTAGTATCTATCCTTGTGTAATTATTTCTATTTACACACCATTTTCCTTTTTCTTGCTTTATTCATATTTTGGTGGGGGAATTGAATTTAACAACAAACAAGGGGTTAAGCTTGCTTATCGTACTTTTATTGATTGAATAAACCGGGGATTTTTTATTTACCTTTTCCTTAATTTTTTCCATTCCAATTTCTTATTTATGTTGTGCCAATCCAACACAAGTCTTTATTTTATTTACTTGATTTACTTTCTCAACATTGCTTTTATATTGACAATGGTGTATCGAACAAATATAATTCGATCGTAGATAAATAGGGCTGTTTATCCCCACCCCATATTGGTTTTTTTGTTTCCTTCACTCAAATGATGGGTTTGCCTTGCTGCATTTACTCTCATACAAGATGTATTTTCTTAGGGAAAATCAAAAAATAATTTGATAAAAAATGGGTGGTCTGTCATAATTTTTACATTTCGATTAGGAATATTTTTAATCCGATCTGCTAATTTTGGTATTTTGTGTTTCTAATTGATCATAAAATCTTTCTTTTCGATGTGTTGCTAGTTCAATGTTTTGATAGGGTCGTGCAGTGCAATTCAATTGATTTTTATATTTCGATCGTATCTACATATCCTATTTATCCGGGTTGCTAACTCAACGGTAGAGTACTCGGCTTTTAAGTGCGACTATGATCTTTTACACATTTGGATGAAGCAACGAATTCGTCCAGACTATTGGTATAGTCTATAAGACCACGACTGATCCTCAAGGGTAATGAATGGAAAAAACAGCATGTCGTAATAAAATCAATTTATTATTTTATTAGATTTTCTATTTTATTAATTTATTTAATTTGAAATGAAAGTCAAAGTTAAAGTAGAACTTTGAGTTTATCCTTACCGGATCGTTACAGTTCCAAAAGATTTTTTTGATTTTTGGAAGGGGACAAAAGAAATTCACATTTACAGTTGGGTCTAGTGAATAAATGGATAGAGCTCTATGGCTCCAATTCTGGTAAAATAAAAAGCAACGAGCTTATGTTCTTAATTGGAATGATTACCCGATCTAATTAGACGTTAAAAATGAATTAGTGCCTAATGCGGGAAAGAGTGGGTTCTTCTGTGAGTGAACCATTGATTTTTTCTTTTTTTTTTTTTCAGAATCCTAATTATTCTTTATTATGGATTGTAGACGGATGTGTAGAAGAAACAGTATATTGATAAAGAGAATTTATTCCAAAGTCAAAAGAGCAATTGGGTTGCAAAAATAAAGGATTTTTTCTCCTGTTGTAATTATAACAAACATAAACCAATTGGATAGAAAAGGAAGGTAAAAAGATCTGTTGATTGGACTCCCTCTTTCTTTTCCGGGGTATATATTTTTTTCTTACTATACTATATACATAATACAATACATAATACCCTGTTCTGACCATATTGCACTATGTATGTATCATTTGATAAACCAAGAAAAACCTCCTGCCTCTGGCTCAAGTAGAAATGTAAATGGAAGAATTACAAGGATATTTAGAAAAAGATAGATCTCGGCAACAACACTTCCTATATCCCTTTCTTTTTCAGGAGTATATTTACGCGTTTGCCCATGATCATGGTT